CTTACGTATCATTGGAAAGTGCATTAACATAAATACGGCAGTAAGGAGAGGCAATACAAAAGTGTGTAAACTATAAAAACGAGTTAAAGTGGATTGGCCCACACTAGCACTTCCACGTAATAACTCTACTAAAGGCGATCCTATTACAGGAATAGCTTCAGGTACGCCTGTCACGATTTTTACTGCCCAATAACCAATTTGGTCCCGAGGTAAGGAATAACCAGTTACACCAAAAGATGCAGTCAATACAGCCAAAACCACACCCGTAACCCAAGTTAATTCGCGAGGTTTTTTAAATCCACCTGTGAGATACACACGAAATACGTGCAGGATCATCATGAGAACCATCATACTTGCTGACCATCGATGAACTGATCGGATTAACCAACCAAAGTTGGCCTCAGTCATGATGTATTGAACAGAGGAAAAAGCCTCTGTAACGGTTGGACGATAGTAAAAAGTCATAGCAAAACCCGTAGCTACTTGTACTAGAAAACAAGTAAGTGTGATCCCCCCTAAACAATAAAATATGTTGACATGAGGAGGAACATATTTACTAGTTATATCATCTGCAATCGCCTGAATCTCAAGACGTTCCTCAAACCAATCATATACTTTATTGAGATAGGTAACCCAATGGAACTCCCCCTCTGAGAACCGTATATGAGAATTTCATCTCGTACGGCTCAAGCGGAAACACACAAATACTGATTTCAACGGATATATAATAGAAAATGAAAAACTTCATTAACCACTTGATTTGCCTCGAAGATACGAAGTAACAAAAATCCGGAATCTCTTCTTTGTGATGATAATGCCAAAAAATATCAAGTTGGCTCATCTGTCTTTCTTTATATTGATCGTTACAGGCCTCTTGAATCTTCTCTTCCCTATTTTTTATTTGTTATTTGATTTATTGTTTTTTTTTTGTGCGTACTGCGGATTTACTCTTGTTTTACTATTGATAGGAATTCTCTTGTTGAGACCCTATGAATCAATTGAAACCTCAGATTCATACTAGAACCACGATGATTTAGCCTCAAGCTAAACTCAAAGGTTCTCTGAGTAAGAACCTTTGATGATCACTTATTGAATGAATGGATGTAATGACTCAACAAAATCTAGAGAAAGAGTTATCCTTCGGTCAAAATAAATTTGAAGGAATAAAATTCGTTTGATTTAGGAAATACCTATTTGAATTTTTTTTTGAGTCCGGTTGCGAGGTCTGAATAAATAGTAGGTATGAATCATAGTTCAAATATTTCTTTTCTTGATCTATTCTATATATTCCGTGCTCCAGATACTAGAATAAATATCCGACGAGGTAGAATTATCTTGATAGAGATAACAGGTCCATTCTATGTATTATCAATAGGATCAATTATAACAAGTCACACACTCATATTCCGGAAATACCGAAACAAAAAAATTCCACGGTCGAACTACCAGAATAGAATGGTCTAGAAATCCAAGTCTAAAGTAATTTTTTCTTTGATTGAAAGACTAGGACTTCATAGTTCTTATAAACCTAACTCATTGAAATTCCATCCAGTAAAACGGAAGAATTATAAATTTCCAAAATAATAGATAGGAATATCGCAAATAGAGCCATTGCGACCCCCATAAGTGGTGTAGTCCCCCATCCCGGAGCTACTTTACCATATTCCGAATTCAATGGTTTCAATAAATCCCCTACAGTAGTTCGTCTTGGCCCAGATCTAGAACTATCCTCAACGGTTTGTGTAGCCATAAATCCTATTTAATGATTGGTTGAGATCTGTTGACTTTGTATACTATTCCGTTGTAGTTGTAAATAAACGATCTTATCGTAGATCCATTGTGATCTTGAAATTATCTAAAAATGGAAACAGCAACCCTAGTCGCCATCTCCATATCCGGTTTACTTGTAAGCTTTACTGGGTACGCCTTATATACCGCTTTTGGGCAACCCTCTCAACAACTAAGAGATCCATTCGAAGAACACGGGGACTAGTTGAAGTAATGAGCCTCCCAATATGGGAGGCTCATTACTTCAATTAAATTATTTCGAAAGGTTATTTCATTTTTTTAGTCGGAACCTTAGGTGGTTCTCGAAAAAAGATAGCGAAAAAAATTATCCCTAAAGTCGAGACTAAAAGGAATGTATAAACCAATGCTTCCATGGATTCGATCGTGGTTTACAATTATAGCTTCCACACCTATTCATTTGGGATCATTTATCATATCATATAAAGAAAGAAAAAAAGTCAAAGAAAGGTGATTCAAGTCAAGATTTCTCTGATACCCAATGTAAAATAAAAAAAAATAGAGGCGAAAGATACCACAACAATGTCGTATCAGACTACTTGTCTCCTTGTAGTTGGATCTCCAAGTTTTTGGAATGCTCCAAATTCCACTTGAGCATCCAAATCTGGATCAATACCAGCAAAAACATCTCTGAACAAGGTTCTAGCGCCATGCCAAATGTGTCCGAAAAAGAAGAGCAAAGCAAACGTAGCATGCCCAAAAGTGAACCAACCCCTTGGACTGCTACGAAAAACACCATCGGATTTCAAAGTAGCCCGATCTAATTCAAAAATTTCACCTAATTGGGCACGTCTAGCATATTTTTTCACAGTAGCAGGATCAGAATAACTTACTCCATTAAGTTCGCCACCATAGAACTCAACAGTAACACCTACTTGTTCAACACTATACTTTGATTCTGCCCTTCTAAAAGGAACATCAGCTCTCACAATTCCGTCTTCATCTACCAAAACTACCGGAAATGTTTCAAAAAAAGTAGGCATACGACGTACAAAAAGCTCGCGCCCTTCTTTATCTCTAAAGACGGGGTGTCCTAACCATCCAACAGCAATTCCATCCCCATTGTCCATTGAGCCTGCTCTGAATAATCCCCCCTTTGCCGGATTATTACCAATATAATCATAAAAAGCTAATTTTTCGGGAATTTTAGACCAAGCTTCCGATAAACTAAGATTTTCGGCTAGCCCGGCACTAACTCTTCGATATATTTCTTGCTGAAAGTATCCCTGATCCCACTGATAACGAGTAGGACCAAATAATTCGATTGGGGTAGTTGCTGAACCATACCACATAGTTCCAGCAACAACAAAAGCTGCAAAAAAAACAGCAGCGATACTACTGGAAAGTACAGTTTCAATATTGCCCATACGTAATCCTTTGTATAGACGTTGAGGCGGACGAACACTAAGATGGAATAGGCCTGCTAATATGCCCAATGTACCCGCTGCAATATGATGAGAGGCTATTCCTCCCGGAACAAAAGGATCAAAACCTTCCGCGCCCCACGCTGGATTTACAGATTGTACTTTTCCAGTTAGTCCATAAGGATCGGACACCCATATTCCAGGACCATACAAACCTGTTACATGAAATGCGCCAAAGCCAAAGCAAGCTACCCCTGAGAGAAATAAATGAATTCCAAAGATCTTGGGCAAATCCAAAGAAGGTTTTCCCGTACGTTCATCACAGAATATTTCTAGGTCCCAATATACCCAATGCCAGATAGCTGCCAAGAAGCACAAACCGGAAAACACTATGTGTGCCCCTGCCACACCTTCATAACTCCAAATACCCGGATTTGTTATAGTTCCTCCTGAAATACTCCAACCGCCCCACGAATTGGTTATTCCTAAACGAGTCATGAAGGGTATAACGAACATACCTTGTCTCCACATCGGATCAAGAACGGGATCAGAGGGATCAAAAACCGCTAATTCATATAAAGCCATCGAACCAGCCCAACCAGAAACTAGAGCTGTATGCATTATATGAACAGAAAGCAATCGACCGGGATCATTCAATACGACAGTATGAACACGATACCAAGGTAAACCCATGGAAATACCTCTTTATCAAAGAAAAATAGACACTATGCCACTTTATTTTATCGCATTGGAAAAGACTATATATACTAACCATGTACCTAACCTTTTCAGTAGATTCCGTATCAGAAAGGATTAATATTTATTCCATTCCATTGAAAATAACGTGAAAATAACGGAACAATTTTGTTCGTAAGAACAAAGAGAAGCAGATCTATTCTATACCCGATAAGTACCAATACGCAATGGGAGGATTGGTCCCATTTTTGGGGAACGAATGGATAGATACTTGTTTATCATTCGAACGATCGATTTCTTCGTTCAAATTTTTTCTTTATTCATTCTGTCTTACTCTATAAACTTTCCAATCTATGTATCAAATAGAATAAAGAGAAAAAAGGGATGAAGACAATAAACCATTGATTGTTACGTTTCCATATTAAAGTGAAGTATAGTACTAAATTTTTTTCTTTAATTTAATGCCCATTGGTGTTCCAAAAGTACCTTTTCGGAGTCCTGGAGAGGAAGATGCGGTTTGGGTTGACGTATAGTGCGACTTGTCAGACATATTGGGTCATATGGGATTTACCCGTTCTCTCCCCTGATCGAGATATCCTCTGTTTCGCCCAAGAGATATTGTATTGAGTGAGGCATCAATCAATCATTCGGAGCGTGAAGTGCAATTAGATCAATTTATTTTATATTGGGGATCAATATTATCAATTTAGAAGAATTTATGGTTTACTTGGACTGATAAAATAAAGTATCCAGGCTCCGTTCAGAAAATACCAAATCGATAACAAATTGTTAATATAATATATGTATGATTACCACTTGTATCATAAATGATTCTTATACCTACTATTACTTTATACCTACTATTACTATAGTAGTGATAGTAGTGATCCCAAATTGCCGACCAACGGAATAGTATGATGAATACATCAAATAGTTTTGGGAAAGCAAGACAAAAAAAAAGAAGTCATAACAAAAAAATGGTACTGAGACCATTTGTCCTATATGTGCAAATAGAATTCGGACAGATCTTTTCCCGGGGTAGACCATGAACCTAAAAGAATTGAAAGGACCCATTCAGGAACAAGACAATGACATCGTGATTTTAATATCGATGAAACAATACATCAATGATAG